AATAGAATTAGTCTCTTCGTCTTTACATAAAAAAAATTATAGGAGTAATTAACTTTGACACGTTCACTAAAAAAAAATCCTTTTGTAGCCAATCATTTATTACGAAAAATTGATAAGCTTAACAAAAAAACGGAAAAAGAAATAATAGTAACTTGGTCTCGGGCATCTACCATTCTACCCACCATGATTGGGCATACAATCGCTATCCATAATGGTAGGGAACACTTGCCTATTTACATAACGGATTATATGGTAGGTCATAAATTAGGAGAATTCGCACCAACTCGAAATTTTAGGGAACATCCAAAAAACGATAATAAATCTCGTCGTTAATTAAAAAAAAAAAAAAAAGAAAAAAAATAATATCAAAAATGCTTATCATTTTTTAATCAGAGGTAAACTTTATGAAAAGAAAAAAGAGAAAAGATGATGTATATGCTTTAGGCCAATATATATCTATGTCGGCTCACAAAGCAAGAAGAGTAATTGACCAGATCCGCGGTCGTTCCTACGAAGAAACACTTATGATATTAGAACTCATGCCCTATCGTGCATGTTATCCCATTTTTAAATTAATTTATTCTGCAGCATCAAATGCTAGTCACAATAAAGGTTTCAACAAAGCCGATTTATTCATTTTTAAAGCCGAAGTTAACAAAGGAACTACCACGAAAAAATTAAAACCTCAAGCCCGAGGACGTAGTTATCTGATAAAAAGACCGACTTGTCACATAACTATTGTATTAAAAGATATAACCTACTATGAAAACATAGAAGAATGTATACGAAGTTTATCTAAAACTAATCGACACAAAGTCTTGCTCAATCCAGCATTTGTCGAATACCTTTATTTTTTTTTAAGTTAAGTATGATGGGGTAATATGGGACAAAAAACAAATCCACTTGGTTTCCGACTTGGTACAACCCAAAGTCATTATTCCCTTTGGTTTGCACAACCAAAAAACTATTCTGAAAATCTACAAGAAGATCAAAAAATACGGGATTATATAAAAAATTTTGTACAAAAAAATGCAAAAGCATCGTCGGGTGTCGAAGGAATTGCACGCATAGAAATTAAAAAAAGAATCGATCTGATACAGGTAATAATCTATATGGGATTCCCAAATTTATTAATAGAAAATAGACCACGAGGAATCGAAGACCTAAAAATAAATTTACAAAAAGAATTAAATTGTGTGAGCCGAAAACTCAACATTGCTATTTCACGAATTGAAAAACCTTATGGGCACCCTAATATTCTTGCTGAATTTATAGCTAGCCAATTAAAGAATAGGGTATCAGTTAGAAAAGCAATGAAAAAGGCTATCGAATTAACCGAACAAGCGGATACAAAAGGAATTCAAATACAAATAGCAGGCCGGATCAATGGAAAAGAAATTGCACGTATTGAATGGATAAGAGAGGGAAGAGTTCCCCTACAAACCATTCGCGCGAAAATTGATTATTGTGCCTATACCGTTCAAACTATTTATGGGGTATTAGGTATCAAAATTTGGATATTTATAGACGCGAAATAATAATAGGACTTTACTTGTCTTTTTTTTTGGTTTAAGAATGGAATACAAAATAAAAACTTTTTTCCTTTTTTTTTTTTTTTTACATCAAACTAATTCTAATTTAAAATCGCACAAGATTAAATTAAAATTTAATTCATCTTTTTTTGATCGAATTGCTATGCTTAGTGTGTGACTCGTTGGTTTTTACTATAATTAAGCCTAAATAAGGTAAGAACCCATAATATGAAGTATGAACTAATAATGAATACTGAATTAACTATAAAACCTAATAACCAACTCATCGCATCACATTATCTGGATCCAAAGAAAGAGTCAAGATATGCTTTTTGAATCCTATCGTTGCAGCAACTGAATTTTTTTAGCATAAAAAAATCTGATGAATTTTAAGCAAAAAAAAAGGATACGGATAAATGGAAAGGTGAGAGAAAGAAAAAAAGGAATATAAATATAAAAGATATATGATTCCGATATAATATGTAAGGTCTTTAAAACATCTCATAAACGACAATAATGTAATAAAGCATTAATAAAGATTCCCTAATAATTCTATGAGATAAATCTTTTCATAGAAAAATCATAAAAATCATATGAGCTTCAAGCCAAAAAAGACTAAGAGGGTTGGCTCAAGAACTACTTTCAGTAAGAGCTCCGTTGTCGAATTCAGGCCTAAGCATTAATCAAGAAGCGGTGGGAACGACGGAACCCATGAATACATAAGATTACATTGAAAATGAATCCCGATTATTTAGTGGGAAGGATGGCGGAACGAACCGTAAATCAATTCATATTTTCTGAAAAATGATAAACTAACTCTACAATTACAATTGAAATAGAGATTGAAAGAGTAAATATTCGCCTGCGAAAATCAATTTTAGATCGTATATATATAAAACATTTAATAAAATTAATCCCTAAGAATCACTTGATTCAGTGGATTATTCCGTGTATATCTTAATTATATCTCTTCTTATCTTAATTGAAAAATTTGCATTCGCGAGGAGCCGGATGAGAAGAAAATCTCACGTCCAGTTCTGTAGTAGAGATGGAATTATTAAAATAACCATCAACTATAACCCAAAAAGAACTAGATTCCGCAAACAACATCGAGGAAGACTGAAGGGGATATCTTATCGAGGAAATAATATTTGTTTTGGAAGATATGCTCTTCAGGCACTCGAACCCTCTTGGATCACATCTAGACAAATAGAAGCGGGGAGGCGAGCAATGACACGAAATGCGCGCCGCGGGGGAAAAATATGGGTACGTATTTTTCCAGACAAACCGGTTACAGTAAGATCTGCGGAAACCCGTATGGGTTCGGGGAAAGGATCTCCCGAATATTGGGTAGCTGTTGTCAAACCAGGTCGAATACTTTATGAAATAAGCGGGGTAGCAGAAAATATAGCCCGAAGGGCTATCTCAATAGCGGCATCTAAAATGCCTATACGAACTCAATTTATTATTTCAGGATTAGGAATGTAGAACCAAAAATCGATCTTATTTTTGACAAACAATATTTCTTTTTAGTCCTTTGCAGTTATTTTTGCATTGAAAGAACAGATAAAAAATATGATTCAACCTCAGACCTATTTGACTGTAGCAGACAACAGTGGAGCTAAAAAATTGATGTGTATTCGAATCATAGGAGCTAGCAATCGTCGATATGCTCGTATTGGCGATGTTATTGTTGCTGTGATCAAAGAAGCAATACCCAATTCGCCCTTAGAAAGATCAGAAGTAATAAGAGCTGTAATTGTACGTACCTGTAAAGAACTCAAACGGGACAGCGGTATGATAATAAGATATGATGACAACGCTGCAGTTATCATTGATCAAGAAGGAAATCCAAAAGGAACTCGAGTTTTTGGCGCAATTGCCCGCGAATTGAGACAAAACTTTACTAAAATAGTTTCATTAGCGCTTGAGGTATTATAAGAAAAAAAATAGGATATTTGAATGAAATAGTAGACTAGCTATCACGTATATACCTTTCGTTTAAAAATTTTTAATTTTGTCATAAAATAAAAGAAAAAAAGTAAGAAAAAACATGTTGATTATATAAAAATTTGGAGACACCGCGGATTTTAGTTCATTATGGGTAGGGACACTATTGCTGATATAATAACCTCGATACGAAATGCTGACATGAATAGAAAAGGAACAGTTCGAATAGCATCGACTAACATCACCGAAAACATTGTTAAAATACTTTTACGAGAAGGCTTTATTGAAAACGTAAGAAAACATCAAGAAGGAAACAAAGACTTTTTGGTTTTAACGCTACGACATAGAAGAAATAGGAAAGGCCCCTATCGAAATACTTTATATTTAAAAAGAGTCAGTCGACCTGGTCTACGAATCTATTCTAACTCTCAAGGAATTCCTAGAATTTTAGGCGGAATGGGAATTGTAATTCTTTCTACCTCTCGCGGTATAATGACAGATCGGGAGGCTCGACGAGAAGGAGTTGGGGGAGAAATTTTATGTTATATATGGTAATCCCTCTAATATCTAAATTAGATCAAAAATTGCCTATAATTGTGAACAAAAAGACAAAAGACAGGTTATCTAATATCTCTGCTCTATTAGTTGATACGTTAAGGAGGTTTTGCCTGGAATGAAAGAACAAAAAACAATTCATGATGATTACTGAATCACTCCCTAACGGTATGTTCTGAATTAGTTTAGATAATGAAGATCGGATTATAGATTATATTTATTTCATTTCATAAAGGATACGACGTAGTTCTATACGGAAAACCCTATCCCTTTTAAGATTGAAATAAACCTTTATGATTGAACCAGAGGTCATAGATAAATTTTGAAAACTCTGCACTAAGGATTCACATGATTAATTTTCAACCTCAACACTCCTTACTCTCGAGAGTACAATTCAAGATGTCAAATAGCAAGAAACTTATTTTCTTCCACGAACTAGATTCAAAATTAAAAGTAAGGAATGACAAATATGAAAATAAGGGCTTCTGTTCGTAAAATTTGTGAAAAGTGTCGTCTGATCCGCAGACGGGGACGAATTATAGTAATTTGTTCTAACCCAAAACATAAACAACGACAGGGATAATACTTTTATTATTAAAGTATTCAAAGGTGCTGTCTTGAGTAATGTAATGTAAAAAAAATGACGAATTTGTTTTGACATGAAATGGATATATCCATATATCTCTGACGCATATTTATGAAATGATAAAATATGGCAAAACCTATACCAAAATTTGGTTCACGTAGAAATAGACGTATTAGTTCACGTAAAAGTGCACGTAAAATACCAAAAGGCATTATCCATGTTCAAGCAAGTTTCAACAATACCATTGTAACTGTTACAGATATACGGGGTCGGGTTGTTTCCTGGGCTTCCGCGGGTACTTGTGGCTTCAAAAGCAGAAAAAGGGGGACGCCGTTTGCGGCTCAAACCACGGCGGAAAATGCTATTCATACAGTAGTGGACCAGGGCATGCAACGAGCAGAAGTCATGATAAAGGGTCCCGGTCTCGGAAGAGATGCAGCATTACGAGCTATTCGTCGAAGCGGTATATTATTAAGTTTCGTGCGGGACGTAACCCCTATGCCACATAATGGCTGTAGGCCTCCTAAAAAAAGACGTGTGTAAAAAAAAGCATTGATGAAATTTCAAGAGAAATAAACGATTCAAAGATATTTATAATATTCCTATGGTTCGAGAGAAAATAAGAGTATCGACTCGGACACTGCAGTGGAAATGTGTTGAATCAAGAACAGATAGTAAATGTCTTTATTATGGGCGCTTTATTCTTTCTCCACTTCTGAAAGGGCAAGCTGACACAATCGGCATTGCAATGCGAAGAGCTTTACTTGGAGAAATGGAAGGAACATGTATTACACGCGCAAAATCTGAGAAAATACCACATGAATACTCTACCATCGTAGGTATTCAAGAATCAGTCCATGACATTTTAATGAATTTGAAAGAAATCATATTGAGAAGTAATCTAGACGGAACTTGTGAAGCATCTATTTGTATTAGGGGCCCTAGATGCGTAACTGCTCAAGATATCATCTTGCCGCCTTATGTAGAAATAGTTGACAATACACAACATATAGCTAGCTTGACGGAACCAATTGATTTGTGTATTGGATTACAACTCGAGCGAAATCGAGGATATCATATTAAAGTGCCCAATAACTTTCAAGACGGAAGTTATCCTATAGATGCTCTATTCATGCCTGTTAGAAACGTGAATCATAGTATTCATTCTTATGGGAATGGGAATGAAAAACAAGAAATACTTTTTCTCGAAATATGGACAAATGGCAGTTTAACTCCGAAAGAAGCACTTTATGAAGCCTCCCGGAATTTAATTGATTTATTGATTCCTTTTCTACATGCGGAAGAAGAAAATTTACATTTAGCGGACAATGAACAAAAAGTTTCTTTACCCCTTTTGACCTTTCACGATAGATTGACTCAACTCAAAAAAAAAAATATAGTATTAAAATCGATTTTTATTGACCAATTAGAATTTTCACCTAGGATCTACAATTGCCTAAAAAAGTCCAATATACATACATTAGCAGACCTTTTGAATAACAGTCACGAAGATCTTATTAAAATTGAACATTTTGACATAGACGACGTAAAAAAAATATCGGACACTCTTGAAAAACATTTTTGAATTGATTGACATTTAACAAAAACGAAAAATAAAAGACGAAAAAAAATGGATTGAATTTTACAGAATAAATAAAGAATTTAATTGAATAGATAGATGTATCTAGGGAAAATTCACCTTGAAGCGACTATTCCCTAGATACACATGTTGTGCTATTTCACAATTGAATCAATTTAAAAAAGACCTAAAGTTAGAGATTTATCAATAGGTAATGTTGCTCCAATACCTAACCAAAGGGCCACCGCGGTACCAACCAAAAAGACAGTTGTAGCTATTGGACGACGAAATGGATTTTGGAATTTATTAACATTCTCTAAAAAAGGAACTGTTAATAATCCCGCAGGTACTGAAACCATTAAAAGAACGCCTAATAACTTATTTGGTACTGTACGAAGTATTTGAAATACGGGAAAAAAATACCATTCAGGTAATATTTCCAAAGGAGTTGCAAATGGATCCGCTGGCTCACCAATCATTGATGGTTCTAAAACCGCTAAGCCTACGTTACATGCAATAGTACCGAAAATTACGACGGGAAAAATATATAAAAGATCATTAGGCCACGCGGGCTCACCATAATAATTATGACCCATCCCTTTTGCCAATTTAGCCCTTAATACGGGATCATTCAAGTCTGGTTTTTTTGTTATTAGGATAGGTGAATCATTCTTATTATATATAGATATTTAATTCATCCCCCGAAAGAGCCGGACATGCTGATTTTTCATCATCCGGCTCGAGCAAGAATCAAAAGAAACGAACAAATAAAAAAAATCTCTTAGCCGTATGAATGATTATTCGGGAAGGATTTACGTTTTTACAAATAAATGCTCAAGACCCAAGTAGGCTTACATCATGATCAAATGCTTTCTGGGTAGTCTCATCCCTTGTGGTTGGTTTTTATCTCCAAAATTTTTTAAGATTTTTTTATATAAAAAAATCTTAAATTAAAAAATAAAATTAAAGGGTTTACTTGTTACTAATATAGCCTAGCCTCTATTCTTCTTTAGATCCCTTGTTTCACTCCGATAGTATCATAGATCAGGTCAATGCAGAGGAAATGGATGCATTTCAATACTATTCAAATAATATTTAATATAAAAAATAATCATTTAATTTAAATATATACTAAAATAATCATTTAATTTAAATATATACTAAAAAAAAAAAAGAAAATTTTTGAATTAATTTACGCAAAATCACACATTCGACTGGATCTTACGGAGCCCGTTCATGCCTGAACATGGTTCAAGGTTGATCATAGAATAAATTCTCTTCGCACGAACCAGCCTATCCTCTGTATAGGACTTACTTATATGGTGGTTGGACAAAAGACACATTGGATTATGAATTACAATGTGGCAGTTAAAGGGACATATACCTGCACAGCCTAATCAATAGTTCAAGTCACACACTCCCATAATCCATTTTTTTTCGGAGAATTACCTTCAACTCGTGTATGTTAAATAACTAAATACAATATTAGAGAGTTGAAGGAAAATGTCCAAATACACGGATTATTGAAAACAATAATCCATACATGTAGCAATGAAATACTGTTCTTATCCCCCCCCAAAAAAAAAAAAAAATTACAAATATCTATGATATACCCTTTTTTCTATAAGGGACCAGAAATACCTTGTTTACGTATCATTAAAAAATGCATTAACATAAATACGGCAGTAAGAAGAGGCAATACAAAAGTATGTAAACTATAAAAACGGGTCAAAGTGGATTGTCCCACACTAGCACTTCCACGTAATAACTCTACCAAAGGCGATCCTACTACAGGAATCGCGTCAGGTACACCTGTTACAATTTTGACTGCCCAATAACCAATTTGGTCCCGAGGTAAGGAATAACCAGTTACACCAAAGGATGCGGTCAATACAGCCAGAACCACGCCTGTAACCCAAGTCAATTCGCGAGGTTTTTTAAAGCCACCAGTAAGATACACACGAAATACATGTAGGATCATCATTAGAACCATCATACTTGCCGACCACCGATGAACTGATCGTATTAACCAACCAAAGTTAGCTTCCGTCATTATATATTGAACAGAAGCGAAAGCCTCCGTAACAGTTGGGCGATAGTAAAAAGTCATAGCAAAACCGGTAGCTACTTGTACTAAAAAACAAGTAAGCGTAATTCCTCCTAGACAATAAAAAATGTTTACATGCGGAGGAACATATTTACTAGTTATATCATCCGCAATCGCCTGAATCTCAAGGCGTTCTTCGAACCAATCATAGACTTTATTGAGATAGGTAAAGCGCTAAAAGCCCCCTCTAAGAACCGTATATGAGAATTTTATCTCGTACGGCTCAAGCAAACACACCCAAATAAAAGTTAAAGCTCCTTAATCTCTTTATTTTTTTTTTTCGGAAGATGTGAAGGAATAAAAATACGAAAGTAAAGTTTTTGTTTTTGGGGCGATAATGCCAATATATCAAGTCGGCTCATCCATCTTTATGTTAATTGTTACTACAGGCCTCTTGACTATTCTCTTTTCCTATTTTTTCTCTTTGTTTTTTATTTTTATGTGGCTTTTTTATCAGTGATAGGCATTTTTCTTGTTAAGACCCTATGAATTGATTGAAACCCCAGATTCATACTATAACCACGATGACTCCGAAAAACCTAAAAGCTAATCCCAAAGATTCCTTGAGTAAGAACCATTGGATCATTACTTATTCAATCAATAGAAGAGGTATAAATAAAAAAAAAATTGTCCGTTTATTCTTTATTTTATTAAATAAAAAGAAGAAAAATATTTGGATTCTTTTGAAAAGAAAAAATTTGATTGAATCCGATCGCGAGGTCTGAATATTAAATAAATATGAATCATAGTTCAAAGATTTCTTCATCTATTTTAGATATTCCGTGTTCCAGATACAAAAAAGTATATCCGACGAATGAGAACCATCTCTATCAGGATAAGATGACAGACCCCTTCTCTGTACTATAAATAGGATCAATTATAACAAGTCACACACTCATATTCCGGAAATACAGAAAGAAAGAAATTCCGCGATCGAACTACCAAAAAAGGGCGTTAAAAATACAAAGCGTAGCCCTAAAAATAAAATGCACTTTTTGTTGAAAAGATAGAACTTTTGGGTTCTTTTGAATTACCTTATTCTTGGGGATTTAATTTATTGAAATTCCATCCAATAAAACGGAAGAGTTATAAATTTCTAAAATAATACATAGGAATATTGCAAATAAAGCCATTGCAACTCCCATCAAAGGAGTAGTTCCCCATCCAGGAGCTACTTTACCATATTCCGAATTCAACGGTTTCAATAAAACCCCTACGGTAGTTGGTTTTGGACGAGATCTAGAACTACCCTCAACGGTTTGTGTAGCCATAAATCCTATTTTTTTGAGATCTGTTGACTTTGTATACCATTCCATGTTAAATGTAAATAAATGATTTTATCATAGATCCATTGGGGTCTTGACTTTGTATACCATTACATGTTAAATGTAAATAAATGATTTTATCATAGATCCATTGGGGTCTTGCAATTATATAAATAATATATTTTAATATAATAATGGAAACAGCAACTCTAGTCGCCATCTTTATATCTGGTTTACTTGTAAGTTTTACTGGGTATGCCTTATATACCGCTTTTGGGCAACCCTCTCAACAATTAAGAGATCCTTTCGAGGAACACGGGGACTAGTTGAAGTAATGAGCCTTCTGATATTAGAAGGCTCATTACTTCAACTAAGCTAATGAAAAATTATTTCACCCTTTTAGTTGGAACTTTAGGAGGTTCTCGAAAAAAGATAGCGAAAAAAATGATTCCTAGAGTCGAGACTAATAAAAATGTATAAACCAATGCTTCCATAGATTTGATTGTGGTTTACAATTATAGCTTCCATACCTGTTTACTCGAGATTATTTTCTCGATAATGATAAAAAGTCAAAACAAAAAAAGGGCAGCGATTCCAATCAAGATTTTTTTAGTATCCTATATCAAATCACACCAAAAATAAAGGAAAAATCTTCTATTAGACTCCTTGTCTTCTTGTAGTAGGATCCCCAAGTTTTTGGAATGCTCCAAATTCTACCTGAGCATCCAAATCGGGGTCAATACCGGCAAAAACATCTCTAAACAAAGTTCTAGCCCCATGCCAAATGTGTCCAAAGAAGAAGAGTAAGGCAAAAGAAGCATGTCCAAAAGTAAACCAACCCCTTGGACTACTGCGAAAAACACCATCAGATTTCAAAGTAGCACGGTCTAATTCGAAAATTTCACCCAATTGAGCACGCCGAGCATATTTTTTGACAGTAGCGGGCTCGCTATAACTGACTCCGTTGAGTTCACCACCATAGAATTCAACAGTTACACCTACTTGTTCAACGCTATACTTAGATTCCGCTCTTCGAAAAGGAACGTCAGCTCTAACAATTCCGTCCCCATCTATCAAAACAACCGGAAATGTTTCAAAAAATGTAGGCATACGGCGTACAAAAAGTTCACGTCCGTCTTTATCTCTAAAAATGGGGTGTCCTAACCATCCAACAGCTATTCCATCGCCATTGTCCATGGAGCCCGCTCTAAATAATCCCCCTTTTGCCGGATTATTACCGATGTAATCATAAAAAGCTAATTTCTCAGGAATTTGTGCCCAAGCTTCCAATAAACTTTGATTTTCAGATAGCCCCGCACTTACTCTTCGGTAGATTTCTTGCTGAAAGTATCCCTGATCCCATTGATACCGAGTGGGACCAAACAATTCGATCGGAGTAGTTGCTGAACCATACCACATAGTTCCAGCAACAACAAAAGCTGCAAAAAAGACAGCAGCGATACTACTAGAAAGAACGGTTTCAATATTGCCCATACGTAATCCTTTGTATAGACGTTGGGGCGGACGGACACTAAGATGGAATAGACCCGCTAATATGCCTAATGTCCCTGCTGCAATATGATGAGAGGCTATTCCTCCTGGAACAAAAGGATCAAAACCTTCGACACCCCATGCTGGACTTATAGGCTGTACTTTTCCAGTTAGTCCATAAGGGTCGGATACCCAGATTCCGGGACCGTACAAGCCTGTTACATGAAATGCGCCAAAACCAAAACAAGCCACTCCGGAAAGAAATAAATGAATTCCAAAAATCTTAGGCAAATCCAAAGAAGGTTTTCCTGTACGTTCATCAGAAAATATTTCTAGATCCCAATACACCCAATGCCAAATAGCTGCTAAAAAGCACAAACCAGAAAACACAATATGTGCTCCGGCCACACCTTCATAACTCCAAATACCCGGATCCGTTATAGTCCCTCCTGTAATACTCCAACCGCCCCATGAATTGGTTATTCCTAAACGAGTCATGAAAGGTATAACGAACATACCCTGTCTCCACATTGGATCAAGAACGGGATCAGAGGGATCAAAAATGGCTAATTCATATAGAGCCATCGAACCAGCCCAACCGGCAACCAGAGCTGTATGCATTATATGGACAGAAATCAACCGGCCGGGATCATTCAATACGACAGTATGAACACGATACCAAGGCAAACCCATGGAAATACCCCTTTACTCAAAGAAAAATGACACTATGTAACTTTATTGCATTAGAAAAGACTGTGATTATGCAATGCACCCCTTTTGTTCAATGGATTATCTCGGAACAAGGGTTCATATTTGTTCTATTCTGGTGGTAATAATGGAACAATTATGTTTGTAGGAACAAAGAGAAACAAATCTATTCTATATCCGATAAGATCAATACGCAATGGGAAGTTGATACCATCTTGTATCTGTAAATACTTTGCTACTTGATGATTATTGTAAGGTTATATTCCTAAGAAATTTCCCTTATTTATTCTATTCTGTCTTCATTGTTAAACGAAACTTTTATGATCTATAATATCATATAATAACATAACATATGATTATTCTATTCTGTCTTCATTGTTAAACGAAACTTTTATGATCTATAATATCATATAATAACATAACATATGATTATTCTATTCTGTCTTCATTTTAAACGAAACTTTTATGATCTATAATATCATATAATAACATAACATATGATATCAAGGTTGAGATTATGAAGATAATAATTCTATTATTACGTTTCCACATCAAAGTGACCCATAATCTTTAATTTTTATTTTTTAATATAATATGCCTATAGGTGTTCCAAAAGTTCCCGTTCTAATTCCTAAACCAAAACCAAAACCTAAACCTAAACCTAAAAACAAATACTATTACACAGACGACGACGACGACGAAGACGAAGATGAAAATGGAGATAGAACGGCAGGGGCAGAGGCAGAGGTAGAGGAAAAGGAAGAGGAAGAGTTCGAGTTAGAGTGGATTGAATTATACAACCTTCTTTATAGCCAAAGAGCAATTTTTTTATGCGAGGAGGTTGCGGAAGAGCTCTCGATTCAAATTGTTAGTCTTATGGTATATCTCAATATGACTGATCCTACCCAAGATTTGTCTTTCTTCATAAATTCTACTGGCGGCGATATATTAGGTGGCACAGCTATTTATGATACTATGCAATTTGTGGCAGCAGATGTAAATACAATATGTATAGGTTTAGCTGCTTCAATATCAGCGTTTATACTGGCCGGAGGAGAAATTAACAAACGTCTAGCATTCCCTCACGCTAGGATAATGATGCATCAACCTCTTAGTGCTTATTTCGGGGATACAATAGAAGACTTTATCGCGGACACGGCTTTCATAAAGAAATTCCGCTACCAAATAGCAAAGTCTTTTTCAAGAAGAACAGGCAAACCCACCGGGATGGTATACCAAGATCTGGAAAGGGATGGTTTTATGTCAGCAGAAGAAGCCCAAGCTCATGGAATTATTGATCGTATAGCGACCGGCAAGGAATAAAAAGAGTTAAATATTTTAGTTTTTAATTTTATCTTATCACTAGTTACTGGATTTATCTTAAGATAAATCCAGTAACTAGAAATGCATTCGGTTAGGATTAATCTAAACCAGCTCATTATGTATATAATTCAACATGCCAACTATTAAACAACTTATTAGAAATACAAGACAGCCAATCAGAAATGTCAAGAAATCCCCCGCTCTTCGGGGATGTCCTCAGCGCCGAGGAACATGTACTAGGGTGTATGTGTGACTCGTTCAGATTATGAGCTGGAACAAAAGCAAATGAAAATGAAAAAACTCAAGTGACTCTCTAAAAAAAAAAAAAAGATCTATGCATCTATTGTGTATGAAATTTATGGTTTATATTAGTGTAAAGCCAAAATAATTTCCCATTGGTAGCGTTAACGTTATCCATTTAGCGGGGAATCCCTTTATTAAATTAAGAAAAAAAAAGAATGCTCCCTTTATTTGTAAGAACGGACTATTAGGGTCAGCTATCCAGCTAACCTTCAAAATTAAATACCGTTACTGTATAGGTGAATCTAATTGTGAAAGACCGATTACTGGATAATTCATGGGTAGAGCCAAAAAAGTTTGAACTGTACAAGTTATCAATAGATAGAAATGAAGTTAAAGTAAAGGGGCTCCGGTGTATAGAGAGGACCTGACCGTTTAAGAAGGAACCATAGAAACGAAGGAACCCACTATATTCTTTTTTATTTATCTAGATTAAAATAGAATTTAAAATTTCTATTTACTTTAATAAATTCATTTAGGTTTTTGTCTTGTTTCAAGACGAAATGTCAAAAAAAATAGTGGTCGGGAAGGTTATAGCAGCAAAAGCCATTGGGATTTTTTTTATACATTGGAACAATCCGTTTTGTTATTAATAGCCCAGGAGGGTAGAAAAGAATAACCCCCCCAAAAAAAATAAATTAGTTATTCATCAAAGGTTCATTTATTCAATGACTAGAGTTAGACGAGGATATATAGCTCGGAGACGTAGAACAAAAATGCGTTTGTTTGCATCAACCCTTCAGGGGGCTCATTCAAGACTTACTCGAACCGTTGCTCAACAGAAAAGAAGAGCTTTAGTTTCGGCTCATAGGGATAGAGGTAGGCAAAAGAGAGATTTTCGTCGTTTATGGATCACTCGGATAAACGCAGTAATTCGCGAAAATGGGGTATGTTATAATTATAGTAAATTTATACACGATCTGTCCAAGAGACAGTTGCTTCTTAATCGTAAAGTACTTGCACAAATAGCTATATTAAATAGAAATTGTCTTTATATGATTTCAAATGAAATCATATAAAAAGAAGATTGGAAAGAATGCCCCGAAAAAATTTAAATGAAATTCCCCGGAGTTTATTCTCCGGGAGTATAGAGTATAAATTAGTCTGATAAAATACGATAAATAAATATAAATCAACAAATTCATTCAAAATTAAAAGATTTTTTCCGATTTTTTTTTACGTTACGATACTCAGGAGTCTCGGGTTTTTTATAACAAAGCCGCAATCCATATTTGAGTTCATATTCCTTTTCATTTTTTGATTCAATTCCATTTTTATCAAGTAAATAAAGAAAAAGCATATTATTTTTTTATTTTCATTTTTTATTTCTTTTTGGTTCTAAAACTATAAGTTCTGGTAGTCGACTCATTTCTTTCAAATTGTTTCTCTTTATTAAGAAAAGGTAACAACGATAAAATACGAGCTTGTTTTATAGCAATAGTAATTAATCGTTGTTGTTTCAAGGTTAATCTATTTACTCGCCTAGATAATATTTTTCCTTGCTCACTAATAAATCGACTAATTAAACTCATGTTTCTATAATCAATTCGATCCCCCGGTTGGATCGGGGGCAAACGCCTACGAAAAGATCGCTTGGATTTAATAAAGGGTCGCTTGGATTTATCCATAGTTTGTTTAATTTCTGCCTTATACTAAAAATCCTACTTCGTATTAAAAATTTTTTTAGGTCCAGCCGAAATAGGATTAGGTTTGTTTATTTATCTTTATATTTTTTTTATAAATATTATTTTATTATATATATAATAAAATAATAAAAAAAAAAAAAAAAAAAAATAGTAAATAATATATAATTATAATGAAAAAAGTTTTGTCCCCTTCATTGAATTAAAAGGAGGATAGCCAGACGTTCGGTTCGATCTTTTTTATTTCTTTATCTCTCCATGAATTGTATGTTTGTAACAATAGGGACAGAATTTTTTAAATTCTAATCGATTAGGTGTATTGTGTCGATTCTTTTGAGTAATATATCTGGAAACGCCCCTTGATTCCTTATTAACACTCTTTCGAACACAACTATTACATTCCAAAATAACTTTTACTCGGACATCTTTCTCCTTAGCCATGAACCTCCTTTTTATTTTTGGGATTTTTAATTCAAACAATTTTTTTTCGACCCAAAGTGAAGAAGAAAGGAAATAAAAAATATGGATGTTGCTAACCCGAAATACAATTAAAACGAGTTCATTGCAATCAATAGAGTAATAATAATAATAAAGAGTATATAAATTAAGAAATAATATGTAATCAAATTCAAAAAGTTTATAACTATATTTCTACTCACAGTATTTTTTAAAAGTATGGTGTATAATACTCTTATGCTAAACCCACCTTGTTATTTTTATCCCCCCCTTTTCTTCTTTAATTGCCATTTATAAATAAAAGGGCAATTTAAAGAAGAAAAGTAGATTCAACTTCACCACAACCTGAGTTCAGACTCGAAGGATAAAAATAACAATAAGGGGGTATTAGTCACAGAAAATGGCTTCTTTCTCTAATCTTCATTACCCCTTTACCGTGTTAATAACTAGAATGAAAAAAAAGGAAATGTCAACGCATCGGGGAAAAAGCGATTGATTTCTATTAATAGACCGGCTAAAGACCCAAACCATAGAGTACTTAGTACCGGTGCTACGGAAAGATATGTTTTTAGATCTCGCATTGAAAACCCTCCTTCTTAAATTTAATTTTATTAAAGATAATACAGATCTAATCTATGAGCAGATGTATATATAGATAGTCAAGGATTACTTGGTTTTGTAAACGAAATGCATAAGTTAAATAAAAAAAAAGGAAAAATAGCCAGTAGATAAGAGATTTATAAAAAAAAAAGAATAGCATACCCTTCCTGTGGAAGTGAGCATTCACGAAAAGTATTTCCCTTTTTTTAGTTTACGACAGGTTTTCAGATACATCAGATACATAAATATAAATATATAAATACTTTATATCATATGAGACCAAAAACAAGACATGGACTGGCAAGATAAATCATGTAATTTTATGGTAAAAAAATAAGGATATGGAAAACAAGACAAGGATTCTTTAGAATTAGACTATTGGAACCAATTGAATTGAAAGGGATGTAGCGCAGCTTGGTAGCGCGTTTGTTTTGGGTACAAAATGTCACGGGTTCAAATCCTGTCATCCCTACCTAATTACTTTTACTCTAAGAAGTAAGGAGGAATTTTTTGAAATTGGACATTTGGACATATGGAATCTCTCGTTTTTTTATGACACTCGATATAATCGATATCATATGCATACAGGGCGTAGATAGAGTTTTAGGTTACAAAAAAATCTATTGTGATAAGAAAGCGCTCTTAGTTCAGTTCGGTAGAACGTGGGTCTCCAAAACCCGATGTCGTAGGTTCAAATCCTACAGAGCGTGATTCCATTCTTGTTTTGTTTGAATTCTAATTATAAAATTATAATTAGACTGAAATAAATAAACAGGAATATAAAATTGACCCACTTTCTCGAATCCACGGGAGGTTAATAAACAATTTTTTTTAATCAAAAGTCCAACTGATCACCACGTCTGTATTGTAAATATGCAGTTACAAATAATCCCGCCAAAGTAATAGGAATTAGACCTAAAACGATTCCAAATAGAAAAACTTCAATCATTTCAATTCATCGAAAAAAAAAAAAAAAGAAATAAAGGTAATATCTATCCCTAAATATTCATCGGAATTGCCCAGGAATCTCAAGAACCAAAAAATGTCAATTGCCAGTTATAAAAGAATCCGACGGAAAGATTTTTTGAGTTGTTCATTCACTTAATTTCAAATAAGTCGTATCTTGTTCAGACCTATAAATAGAACGGAAGTTATAGTTAAAGCCACTAGTAAAAAACCGAAATAACTAGTTAGAGTAGGCATGAAGGAACTAAATGGAATATGTTCTTTTTATGCATATGTTTATAAAGTACTTACCTAAGATTCGATTGTGTTTTGAGAGGTTTGACGAAAAAAAGTCTAGTTAAAAATTCTATTTTTTATATTTAAAGAATAAGTTCAATTGAAAGTTTTGAATTCATCAACTATTACATTAAAGAAAGTAAGGGCGGTCTAAAAAAAAAAA